AGTAGCAGGATCACTATAACTGACCCCGTTCAGTTCGCCGCCATAGAACTCAACAGTTACACCTACCTGTTCGACACTATATTTTGATTCTGCCCTTCTAAAAGGAACATCGGCTCTAACAATTCCGTCCCCGTCGACCAAAACAACTGGAAATGTTTCAAAAAACGTCGGCATACGACGTACAAAAAGTTCATGCCCCTCTTTATCTCTAAAGATAGGATGTCCTAACCACCCAACAGCTATTCCATCCCCGTTGTCCATTGAGCCCGCTCTGAATAATCCCCCTTTTGCGGGGTTATTGCCGATGTAATCATAAAAAGCTAGTTTTTCAGGAATTTTAGACCAAGCTTCAGATAAACTTTGATTTTCGGCTAAGCCAGCACCAATTCTTCGATATATTTCTTGTTGGAAGTATCCTTGATCCCATTGATAGCGCGTCGGACCAAACAATTCAATCGGGGTAGTTGCTGAACCATACCACATAGTTCCAGCAACTACAAAAGCTGCAAAAAAGACAGCAGCAATACTACTGGAAAGGACGGTTTCAATATTTCCCATACGTAATCCTTTGTATAGGCGTTGGGGTGGGCGAACACTAAGATGAAATAGACCTGCCAATATGCCTAAGGTCCCTGCTGCAATATGATGAGAAGCTATTCCTCCCGGAACAAAAGGATCAAAACCCTCCACACCCCACGCTGGATTTACGGCCTGTACCCTTCCGGTTAGTCCATAAGGATCGGACACCCATATTCCAGGACCATACAATCCTGTTACATGAAATGCACCAAAACCAAAGCAAGCCACCCCTGAAAGAAATAAATGAATTCCAAAAATCTTAGGCAAATCCAAAGAGGGTTTTCCTGTACGTTCATCAGTAAATATTTCTAGATCCCAATACACCCAATGCCAGATAGCTGCCAAAAAACACAAGCCAGAAAACACAATATGTGCCCCAGCCACACCTTCGTAACTCCAAATACCCGGATTCGTTACAGTCCCCCCTGTGATACTCCAACCGCCCCACGAATTTGTTATTCCTAAACGAGTCATGAAGGGTATAACGAACATACCCTGTCTCCACATTGGATCAAGAACAGGATCAGAGGGATCAAAAACGGCTAATTCGTATAGAGCCATCGAACCGGCCCAACCAGCAACCAGAGCCGTATGCATTATATGGACAGCAATCAAACGACCCGGATCATTTAATACGACGGTATGAACACGATACCAAGGCAAACCCATGGAAATACCCCTTTATCAACGAAAAATAGATACAATGTAACTTTATTGCATTGGAAAAAGCTATGCTACGGACCCCCTTTTTTGGGGATTCTCTCGGGGAAAGGATTAATATTTGTTTGATGCTTTTCGTAATAATTACTTTTAGTAAGAATGAAACTTTTTTGTTCGTAGGAACAAAAAGAAGCAGATCTATTCTATACCCGATAAGTAACAATATGCAATGGTAAGGGGTTGATACCATTTTATATGCGTGAATGTATATATATTTGTTCATCATTCAAAGGACTCATTTGTAAGAATTCCCCTTTATTCATTTTGTCTTCTTTTTTTATGAACTTAGTCAATCTATGGATAAAATAGGATAATAAAATCAATAGTATTAGGTCACTAAACCCACTGTTACGCTTTCACATCAAAGTGAGATATAGTACTTAATTTTTCTTTTATTTAATGCCTATTGGTGTTCCAAGAGTACCCTTTCGAAGTCCTGGAGAGGAAGATGCATTGTGGATTGACGTATAGTGCGACTTGTCAGATATATTGGGCATACGGGATTTCCCCGTTCTCTTCCCCGATCGAGATATCCCCTCTTTCGCCCGAGAAAGATTGATTCAATTATCAAAAATTTGGAGCGTGAAGTACACATTTTTTAGGGAGGGTATACGAATTAATATTATCAATTATAATAATTATTATCAATTATAATAATTTATGGTTGGCTTGGTTAGACCAATTAAATAAAGTATCCAGGCTCCGTTTAGAAAAAAAAAAATAGGGAAGTCATAGTAAAAGGACGTGGTATTGGGGCATTTGTCCTATATGTACAAATCCAAATCGGGCGGATCTTTACTCGGAGTAGAGCATAAACCTAAAAAAATTGAAGAAGCCCAGTCAGGAACAAGAAAATTACATCGCGATTTAAATTGTATCTCGATGAAACAATACATCAATGAGAAGTTAGTCAGATAAGCTTAGAAATTTTTTTAGATAAACAAAACAGGCCAAAACGCACCTTTCTTGAAAAATGAAAGAAAAGTGCATTTTATTTTATAAATTTTTTTATAAGTTAAAAACCTGTTATGAAAAAAAAGCTAGAATCTACACATTGATTCCTTTTTTTCATGATTTTTGATTTTTGTTGAACCGTATGCATCAAAAGGCGCATGTACGGTTTCTAAGGGATACCATTTTATCCCAATCAACCGACTTTATCGAGAAAGATTACTTTTTTTAGGCCAAGGGGTTGATAGCGAGATCTCGAATCAACTTATTGGTCTTATGGTATATCTCAGCATAGAGGATGATACCAAAGATCTTTATTTGTTTATAAACTCTCCTGGTGGGTGGGTAATACCCGGAGTAGCTATTTATGATACTATGCAATTTGTGCGACCAGATATACAGACAATATGCATGGGATTAGCCGCTTCGATGGGATCTTTTATTCTTGTCGGGGGGGAAATTACCAAACGTCTAGCATTCCCTCACGCTCGGCGCCAATGAGTTTTTTATTTGATTTGAGAGAAAAAAGAAAACTATGCCTTCGCTCTATATGAATATTAAGTAATAATAGCATGGCACTTCGAATTCGATATGAATTTTTTTTTTTTATTTAAACCCCTAGATTACGTATCGAAAGAGTAGTATGAGATAAAAGGGCATTTTCGATTTTAGTCAATCTGTCGGGAGGCCTATTTCAGCGTCACAAACTTTTTTGTTTTCACACCAGAGGGCTAAACAATATTTAGGTTATGAAAGAATATAAAAATAAATCTTGTTTTTGTATTTGAAAAAAAAAAAAAAAGAAACTTTGGGATTGCTAAATAACAGACGAAATAAATATATAAAGCAACGGAACCATCATAGTATTTTTATAGTACTTTTGAACTACTACTACAAAAGGAAGGGTGGTTATTGGATCATTTACCAACCTGAGTCTGATAGACCCTATAATTTTTTTTCTATTTATTCTAAGGTAAGGTAAAAAAAGTAAATTCCATTATAGAGCCGTATGCAATGCACAAAAGATGCCTGTACGGTTGTTCAATTATATCTTTTTTGATTAGTCTTTATCTACTCACCTTTCACTTTCATCATGCGAGATAGAAGAAACATTTTTTATGTTATATCATATATTATCAGGGTAATGATCCATCAACCTGCTAGTTCTTTTTATGAGGCACAGACGGGAGAATTTGTCCTGGAAGCGGAAGAGCTGCTGAAGCTGCGCGAAACCATCACAAGGGTTTATGCACAAAGGACGGGCAAACCCTTATGGGTTGTATCCGAAGATATGGAAAGAGATGTTTTTATGTCAGCAACAGAAGCCCAAGCTCATGGAATTGTTGATCTTGTAGCGACTGAATAAAAAAGAAAAAGAACAAGGATTTCACACGAATTCGTGATTTGGTATTTTGTCTTCTTACCGGATTTACTATTCTATTTCTAAATTTCTTAATATAGAAATGAAAAATATAGAAAAAAAAAAAAAGAATAAAGAATTCCTAAGCATCCGGTTAAGATCGATCTAAACCAGCCCATTATATATATGATTCAACATGCCAACTATTAAACAACTTATTAGAAACACAAGACAGCCAATCAGAAATGTCACGAAATCCCCCGCTCTTGGAGGATGTCCTCAGCGACGAGGAACATGTACTAGGGTGTATGTGCGACTCGTTCAGACCGTGGACTAGGATAAAAGAAAGAAAACAATTGATCCAGTATCACCGATCCGTACCAGTGAGTAGGGTAGAATGAACGAACTCCATTGAGTATTCAATAAAAAAAAAAGATCTATCCTTCGATTGGGGTATCAAATGTATGGTTACTGTTGGTGCAAATCCAATCACCTCAATTTAAAATTTAAGATGAGACAAGATTCCCCATTGATAGCAAATGGTATTCATTAAGCAGGGAAATCATATTTGAAAAGGTCAAAATTTTAGGCCTTCTTTTTACAAGAACGGACTAACAGGGTCAGCTACTCAGCAAATCTTCATAATTAAATACCGTTACTGTATAAATAGATCTCGTTGTGAAAGACCTAGTACTAGATAATTTTTGGTAGAGCCAAAGAATGTGAACTGTACAAGTTAACAATAACATTGATTAAATGAAGGAAGGGCTCCGGTGTATAGAGAGGACCTCGCCGTTTAAGAAGTAACCATAGAAACGATGGAACCCACTAGAATCTATTTTTATTTATTACTTTTTATTTACTATGCGTTTTTGATACCTAGTATCAATACAATTTTGATTTCTATTTTATTTCTAGGCGAAATGCCTAAAAAAAATCGTGGTCGGGAAGGTTAGAGTAGCAAAAGCCATTGGAATTTTTATTTTATACATTGGAAAAACCCGTTTTGTTATTAATAGACTAGGACACGGTAAGGGAATAACTGAAAGAAAGGAAATCTATTAGTTATTCATCAAAGTTTCATTTATTCAATGACCAGAATTAAACGAGGATATATAGCTCGAAGACGTAGAACAAAAATCCGTTTATTTGCATCAACTTTTCGAGGGGCTCATTCAAGACTTACTCGGACTATTACTCAACAGAAAATAAGAGCTTTGGTTTCGGCTCATCGGGATAGGGGTAAACAAAAGAGAAATTTTCGTCGCTTGTGGATCACTCGTATAAATGCAGTAATTCGAGACAATAAAATATACTTTAGTTATAGTAAATTAATACAAAATCTGTACAAGAAAAAGTTGCTTCTTAATCGTAAAATACTTGCACAAATAGCTATATTAAATAAGAGTTGTCTTTATATGATTTCCAATGAGATCATAAAATAAAGAAAGTGAAAGGAATCCGTTGGAATGGTTGAAATGGAGTTCCCTGGAAAATGAACTCTGGGAAGGTAGAGTAGAAATTAGTATGATAAAATATGAAAACGTCGTCAAAATGAAAATGAAGAAACACATTTAATAAAAAATATTTCTTATTCTTCCCCTTTTTTTTTTTTTTTCAAACGACAATCAAATCTGGATTTCCTATTTTTAGAAAAAAAGCGTCAATACGCATTTGAATTTGGATTGGAATTTTTTTGATTAAATTCAAGAGTCAGTCTACCTTTTTCTGGTTCTAAGACCCGGAGTTCGAGCGGTTGACTCGCTTCTTTCAAATTGTTTCTCGTTATTAAGAAAAGGTAACGAAGATAAAATACGAGCTTGTTTTATAGCAATAGTAATTAATCGTTGTTGTTTTAAGGTCAATCGATTCACCCGCCTAGATAATATTTTTCCTTGTTCGCTAATAAATCGACTAATTAAACTCATGTTTCTATAATCAATTCGATCCCCCGATTGAATCGGAGGCAAACGCCTACGAAAAGATCGCTTGGATTTCAGAAAGATTCGCTTGGATTTATCCATGGTTTGTTTATTCCTTATCCTAAAGAAAAGACCCTAATCCTATTTCTTAATTCTCCATCACGGTTGATCTGATCGAAATAGGATTTGGTTTATTTATATTTAAATTAATATATTATATATTGTTATATATTAGATATATCTAATATGTCTATGTCATTTTTGATCTTCCTTGGAACGGAAGACTGACACACGAGCGGGGCCCGGTTGGATCTATTTCTTTATCTCCCCGTGAATCGTATGTTTGTAACAATAGGGACAGAATTTTTTCAATTCCAATCGACTAGGCGTATTATGTCGATTCTTTTGAGTAATATATCTGGAAATGCCCGTCGATTCCTTATCCTTATTAATACGATTTCGAACACAACTGGTACATTCCAAAATTACCGTTACTCGAACATCTTTACCCTTGGCCATAAGCCTCCTTTGGTTTTTGATTCATTCAATTCTTAAATTTTCCGATCCGAAATGAGGAAGAAAAAAGGAATAAAAAAAACAGGTAACTCGAAATCTAATTATGCTAATTATGAAAGAAAGATTTCGTTGCAATAAATCAATATAAATAATAACAATATATTAAAAAATAAGTAATATAATGATTTCTAACTATAATTACTAGATTTAGCATTTAAAATTGCCGAACAGCATTTCATTTTTATTTAAGTATCTTGTATGATATTGTTGCCCTAACCACCACATTTCACTCTATTTTTTTTTTTTTATTTGAGCCTGGACCGAGTTACTAGTTTCACCAAGGGGAAATCCCTTTTTTGTTTTTTTCTAACATATATTCAAAAAAAAAAAAAAGAAGGGAAGGGATTAGTTACAGATATTTTATTCTATCTCTAATCCTCTTCCCCCCCTACCGTATTAATAACGGGAATTAAAAAAAGGGGAATATCAACGCATCCGGAAAAAAACGATTGATCTCTATCAATAAACCTGCTAAAGATCCGAACCATAGAGTACTTACTACCGGTGCCACGGAGAGATATGTTTTTAGATCTCGCATTTTAAATTCTCCTCCTTCTTTATTATTTCTAATACATAATGGTAATACATATATAACCCGATGTGTATATGTACTTAATGACTGGACGCTTCTATTTGTACGCGGATTGTACGCGGAACCCCTAATTCAAGTTGAAATGTACAATTTGAAATGTACAAAATGGATCATACTTTTTTTAATCTTAAAAGAAACAAATATGCTGCTTTAGGCCAGAAATTCTCGAAAAATAGTCATTTTTTTACAAGGTCTCATATTTATTTCATACTTTAATATAATAGAAAATATAATAGAAATAGAGTAGAAGTCCTTTACTATTTTTAATATAATTATATGTTATATGAAAATATAATTTTATGTTATATGAAACCAAAAAGAAGAAATGACAAGATATTTGTCTATATCAATGGAAGAAATAAAAATATGGAAAAGAAAACAGGGATTCTCTACAATGACACTGTAGACCAATTGAAAGGGATGTAGCGCAGCTTGGTAGCGCGTTTGTTTTGGGTACAAAATGTCACGGGTTCGAATCCTGTCATCCCTACCTATTACTTATCTTCTGAACAGTAACGGGGGAGATCAATTAAAAGAAAATTGGATATACATAAAAACTCTTTAATTTTATGATAGTTTAATTTTATGATAGGATATATCCAAGACGTATTGGAGTTACAAAATATTCTTTGTGATAATAAAGCGCTCTTAGTTCAGTTCGGTAGAACGTGGGTCTCCAAAACCCGATGTCGTAGGTTCAAATCCTACAGAGCGTGATTCTGTGTTCTTGTTAGTCACGCTAGGTCGAAAATTACCACCGAAAAAACGAAACCAATCTAATTGTGACCTCCCGCGAATTA